GGGGGGGGCTTATTGGGTATCGCAGTCGGGCCTCCGTCTCCAGAGCCCTACTGCGACTGTACCCTTTTTCCCTTCCCTCATAAAATTTGTTAATTATGTTTATTTTAAAAATATTTTTTATTGATTTTAAAATTATTAATTCCTTTCGTACTAAAATATTTTTTGTATTAATTGTAGATAGAAACCTTCCTGTCTTGCGACGGAATGAACTCAAATCATGTAAGATTTTTAAGGTCGAACAGACCTACCTTTAATAATTTCTGCATTATTTGGGTATCTTAATTCAACATAGAGGTGATAAACATTAACTTCAATATGATCTTTTAGTTAAAATTATTCTGTTATCCCTAAGGTAGCTTTTATTTATTTATCGTTATATAAATTATTTTAATATAACGGGTCATTATAACCTATTTTTATAATTGTTAAAGTTATATATTATACAATAAATTGTTTATCCTTTTAGTAAATTTAATAATTTTATTGATATTCCACCTTTTAATTTATAAAATGTTAATATTATTGATAAACCTATAGCTGATTCTACTGCTGCTACTGTTATAATATATAATGTATAAATTTGTCCTATATTATTATTGTTTGTAATTGAATTTATTATAAAATTTATTGAGATAGATAATAACATTGTTTCTATTAATATTAATATTAATAATATATTTGAACGGTTTATTATAATTCCCATTATACTTATTATAAATATAATATATGCTAAAGTATTTAAGTACAATTTCTTTGATGTTGTGTTATTAATTGTTGTTTTCTTGTTATCTCATTAATTTCTAGTGTTAATGATATTGCTCCTATCATAGCTATTAACAATAATATACTTAATAACAATAAAAAAAAATAATTTTTAGTATATAAAATATTACTTATATCATATATACTATTATAATTATTAAAATGTCAATTATTATATAGTTTTGGTTTATAGTTTTTAAATAATAATATTTTTAATATAATATTTATATTCATGATAATTAAAAATGGTAATATATTATAAATAGAAGTGACTTTTATTATATCTATAATTTCTATCATCATTATTACAAATAAAAATAAAATAGTAATAGCTCCTATATATATAATAATTACAATAAAAGGGATGTAATCTAAATTTAAAGATAAAAATAAGCTAGAAGAAAATAAAAATGTTAAAATTAGTCAAAATATAGAATGAATTGGGTTAATAGATAAAATTATCATAATTATTGAAAAAATAATTAAAATAATAATAAGATCAAGTATTTGATTCATTGTGTAAAGTATAATATTCGTTATATAGGTTATTTGTTTATAAGTTTATAGTATATAAGTAAACTAATGTAAGTTATTAGGCTCATTCCCTAAATATAAAAGTTCAACCCTTTTCTTATAAACAATGTTTCAATTTAAAAGATTAAATATATTAATATTTTTTTTTCTATTATTATTAGTATTAAAAAATGTTAATTTTAATTGAAAAAATTTTATACTAATTTTTATGTTTATTATATTTTTAATATTAAATAATATTTATAAGGAATTTGATTTTGAAGATTGAATACTAAGTTTAATAGTTTTTATAGGTTCTTTTGTTATTATTACATATGATCATTTTTTAATAATTTATTTGGGTCTTGAAATTCAAACTTTTTCATTTTTAATTTTAATTTCTAAAAATAAAAAATGAATTAATAGTTCAGAGGCTGGTTTAAAATATTTTATGTTGGGAGCTTTATCATCAGGTTTATTTTTATTTGGTGTAGTACTATTATTTATAACTAATTTTTCTTTAACTATACAAGATTTTTTATTACATAATAATCCATTATCAAGTTTATTAATTTCATTATCTTTTTTTTTTAAGTTAAGTTTATTTCCTTTTCATTTTTGAGTTCCAGATATATATGAAGGGTCTTCTTTAAAAGTATTAGGATTAATTGGCTCATTACCAAAAATAAGTGTTATATATGTATTAATTCAATTTAAAGTATCATGATTATTTTTAATGTGTTCTTTATTGTCAATAATTGTAGGAACATTGGGAGCATTAAATCAAACTAAAATAAAAAGGTTAGTAGCTTATAGTGGTATAAGTAATATAGGATTTATAGTATTAGGTTTAACTTTAATAAATCAAAAAAGTTATTTAATAAATAATATCTATTTAGTTCTGTATATAATAGGATTTATATCATTTATTATTTTAATTTCAAAAATTAGTCTAAGTAAAAATAATTATATAATTGAACTAAGTGATAATCAATTTATTAATATATTATTTAGTCTTTCATGAATTATTATATTATTTTCAATAGCAGGTATACCCCCATTTTCAGGTTTTATTTCAAAATGATTATTAATTTGAAATATTTTAGAAGAAAATTATATAATATCTAGCTTAATTTGTATTGTTTTTTCTGCGTTAGGAGTAGTATATTATATAAAAATAATAAAAATTATATTTTTTCAAAAAAATTCTTCTTATATTATATGAAAAAAAATAATTTTATATGATAAAATTAATGTATTAAATTATTATATATTAGGAAGTTTATTGTTTATTATTATTTTTTTAGTATTTAATTGTAAATTTTTATTATTATTTTTTAATTTTAATTTTATTCTAATTAATTAATGATTATTGAAATAATAAAATTTGTTTTAATTATAGTTCCTGTACTAATTTCTGTTGCTTATTTAACTCTAGCTGAAAGAAAAATTCTTGGGTATACTCAAAATAGAAAAGGGCCTAATGTAGTAGGAATTTATGGTTTATTTCAACCATTAGCTGATGGGGTAAAATTATTTAGTAAAGAAATTATTATACCTAATCATGTTAGTTTTTGATTTTATTTTTTTGCTCCAATAATTGCTTTGACTTTATCTTTATTAGTATGAGGATTAGTTCCTTTTGGTAAAAATATTATATTGGGTAATATAAATTTAAGTTTATTACTTATATTTGCTTTATCTTCTATAAATGTTTATGCTATTTTAATTTCTGGTTGATCTAGTAATTCTAAATATGCATTTTTAGGTTCAATAAGAGCTGCTGCTCAGATGATTAGTTATGAAATTTCTATAGGATTAATTATAATAAATGTTATATTGTGTGTAGGAAGTTTTAATATTAATATAATATTAATTAATCAATATATATGATATATTATTCCATTATTACCAGCAGCTTTAATGTTTTTTATTTCTTGTTTAGCTGAAACGAATAGAGCTCCTTTTGATTTAACCGAGGGTGAATCTGAAATAGTATCTGGGTATAATGTTGAATACTCATCTATGTCTTTTGCTTTATTTTTTTTAGCTGAATATTCTCATATTATATTTATGAGTTTTATATTTAGTTTAATTTTTTTAGGTGGTTTTAATTTTTTTTTTAATATTTATTTATTTATAAAAACTACTTTTATAACTTTTTGTTTTATTTGAGTAAGAACTTCATTTCCAAGATTAAGATATGATCAATTAATGAATTTATTATGAAAAACATATTTACCTTTAAGTTTAAGTTTAATTATAATAACTAATAGTTTATTATGATTATTAAATGGATTATCAATAAAATTATCTATTATTAAGAATTAGATTAAGTAGATCAATAATCTTCAAAATTATTAGCAAGAGTTCAAATCTCTTATTCTTAATTTATGTTTATATTAATTGTTTTAGTTATTTTTTCTATTATTCATATAAGTTTAATTAATAGAAACAATTTAAAAGAATTAAAAAAAAAATCTTTAAAATTATCTTTAATTATATTTTTATTTTATGTTATATATATATTATTCTATTCAGAATTTAATCAATTTCAATTTTCTTATTGTTTAAATTGATCAAATAAAACTTTAATATTAAACTGAGGTTTAATAATATTTTCAATAGATGGTTTGTCTTTATTTTTTATTGGGTTAAGTATTATTCTTATTCCTATTTGTATTTTAGTAAGTTGAGAAAATATTAAAAAATTTAATAAAGAATTTTTGTTGTCTTTATACTTAATCTTATTATTATTAATAGGAGTTTTTACTGTAATGGACTTATTATGGTTTTATATATTATTTGAAACAATATTATTACCTATGTTTTTTTTAATTGGAATTTGAGGTTCTAGAGAAGAAAAAGTAAAGGCAGCATTTTATTTTTTTTTTTATACTTTGATAGGGTCATTATTTATGTTAATTAGTATATTTAAAATATTTTATATTTTTGGTACTACTAATTATATATATTTATTAAACATAGAAATTTCACCTTATTTACAATTTTGATTTTTTTTAGGTTTTTCTATTAGTCTATCTATTAAAATTCCCATGATACCTTTTCATATATGATTACCTAAAGCTCATGTAGAAGCTCCGTTAGCTGGTTCAGTATTATTAGCTGGTATATTATTAAAACTAGGGGGTTATGGATTTTTAAGATTTGTCTTTCCTTTGTTTCCTATAGCTTCAGAATATTTTTCTCCTTTTATAATTATTGTTAGTTTAATAGCAATAATTTATGGTGGATTAACTACATGTAGACAAAATGATATGAAAAGGTTAATTGCTTATTCTTCTGTATCTCATATGGGATTAGTAACATTATCTATATTTGCTCATTCTATTGAGGGTTTTATTGCTTCTATTTTTATGATGATGGCTCATGGTTTAATAAGTTCAGGTTTATTTATGTCATCAGGTTTACTTTATGACAGATATCACTCTAGAATTATAAAATATTATAAAGGTTTAACAATTACAATGCCATTATTATCATTTTTAACATTTATTCTAATATTATCTAATATAGGATTTCCATTAACATTCAATTTTATTTCGGAGTTTTTATCTATTTTAACAGCTTTTTCTTACTCTTCAATAATTGGTATATTAGTATGTGGGGGGGTATTTATTTCTAGTGTTTATTCTTTTTATTTTTATAATAGATTATATTTTGGAGTATTAAATCCATATTTATTAAAATCAAAAGAAATAAATTATTTTGAATTTAATTCTTTTTTACCATTAATATTACTTACTTTATTATTAGGAGTTTATCCTAATTTAATAATTAATTTTTTAATATTTAGTTCATATATTAATATTAGTCTATAATATTATGAAAAATTTATATAAAGATAGTGCTGAAATTAATCAATTAAGTTTTCAGGATGTTAGTAGTCCATTAGGTGAAAAATTAATATTTTTTCATGATAATATTATGTTTATAATTGTTATTATAACTGTATTAGTTGGTTGAATAATGTTTTCTATTTTAAAAAATAAACATTATTTTAAATTTCTAATTCACGGGGCTGTTATTGAAGTGATTTGAACTTTAATACCTGCAGTTATATTATTGTTTATAGCTTTTCCATCTTTACAATTATTATATTGTTTAGATGAAATTATAAAACCATCCTTAACAATAAAAGCTATAGGTCATCAATGATATTGATCTTATGAATATTCTGATATTGAGGAAGAATCTATAGATTTTGATTCTTATATGATTCCTATATCTGAATTAGAATTAGGAGATTTAAGACTATTAAATGTAGATAATAAAGTTAATATACCTATAAATACCGAAGTTAGAGTTGTTGTTACAGGAGCAGATGTTATACATTGTTTTGCTGTTCCTTCATTAGGTTTAAAAATTGATGCTATACCGGGTAAATTAAGTCAGGTTAATTTTTTATCAAAAAGACCTGGAATTTTTTATGGTCAATGTTCAGAAATTTGTGGGTCAGACCATTCATTTATGCCTATTGTTATTAATATACTTTCAAAAGAAAAATTTATTAATTGAATAAATAATTATGAATCTTAATGTCTCAACTTGATAAAACTTTATTTTTTTATCATATATCTATTTTAATAATTTTTTTATTATTATTTATTAATTATTGCTTATTTATATGTAAAAATTATCTATATAATAAAAAAATAAATTATAATTTTGATTATAATTTTAATAATAAGAATTATTGTGATTATTTATTAGAAATTTAATGACCTCTTATTTTGATCATTTTATAGTAATATATAATTTTTTTACTGATTCTTTTATTATTACAGGGTTAGTTATATTAACTTATTTATTAATAAATTATAATTATTTTATTATACCAAATAAAATTCAAAATATATTTGAAATAATATTAGAACATTGAGTTAGTATAGTTAAAGAAAATCTAGATTTAGATAATAATACTTTTTTTTATTATTTAACTTTATTTTTATTTATACTAGGCGTTAATTTATTTGGTTTTTTTTTACATACTTTTCCTCTTACAACTCATTTAAGTATTACGTTTGGTATGTCTTTTGGTATTTGATTAGGTATAATTTTTTTAGGTATTAAAAATTTTAAAATATACTATTTAAGTATGTTTATGCCAAGTGGTTCACCTTTAATTTTATCACCTTTTTTAGTTTTAATAGAAATAATTAGTAATATTTCTAGACCAATAGCTTTAGGTATGAGACTTGCTGCTAATTTGACAGCAGGTCATATTTTACTAGCTATATTAGCTAATTTTGGTTATGAGTTATTAGTTTATACTTGATCTTTTGTTAATATACTTTCACTATTTATCATTTTAATGATGACATTACTAGAAATCGGGGTATTAATAATACAAGCTTATGTTTTTGTATTATTATTAATAATTTATTTAAAGGATAGTTTAGTATTACATTAAAAATTATCATCCTTTTCATTTAGTTAATCCTAGTCCTTGACCTTATATAATGGGGTGTAGTGTTTTATTAGTAACATTAGGTGCTATTATTTTTTTTCATTATAATAATAATATTTTATTAATTATTGGTTTAAATGGTGTTATTATAGTATTTTGTTTGTGAATTAGAGATATAATAAGAGAAAGTACTTACCAAGGTTTTCATACTAAAGCTACTTTGAAAGGACTTAAAATGGGTTTTATATTATTTATAATTTCTGAAGTTTTACTTTTCTTTTCTTTTTTTTGGGCTTTTTTTCATAGTAGTTTATCTCCTGATATAGGTATTGGTGTAATGTGACCACCTTTAGGTATAAGCCCTTTAAACCCTTTTTCAATACCTTTACTAAATACAGCAATATTACTTAGTTCTGGGGTAACAGTAACTTGAACTCATCATAGTATTATTAATGGTAATAAAAATGAAGCTTTAAAAAGTTTAATATTAACAATATTTTTGGGTATATTATTTACTTCTTTTCAAATATTTGAATATTTTGAAGCTTCATTTTGTATTGCTGATTGTGTTTATGGTTCTACATTTTTCATTGCTACTGGTTTTCATGGTTTTCATGTATTAGTTGGTACAATTTTTTTATTAGTTTGTTTTTTTAGATTAAATTCTAATCATTTTACAAGAACTCATCATTTTGGATTTGAAGCTGCATCTTGATATTGACATTTTGTAGATGTAATTTGATTGTTTTTATATATTTGTATATATTGATGAGGATTTATAAAGAATTAGGTTAAGTAAATCAATAATTTTAAAAATTATTAATAAAAGTTCAAATCTTTTATTCTTTTATAAATTTAGATATAAAATTTATTTTATTATATTTATTAATAAGTTTTATTATATCTTTTATTATTTCATTTTTATCTGTAATACTAAGTGAAAGAACCCCCAATAAAGAAAAAGTTTCATCTTATGAGTGTGGTTTTAATCCTATTTATATTCCTGGAAAACCTTTTTCTATAAGATTTTTTTTAATAGCTATTTTATTTCTAGTTTTTGATATAGAAATTACTTTTTTATTTCCTTGATCTGTTTCTACTAATCTAATAAATTTAAATGGTCAATTTATATTATTATTATTTTTAATAATATTAATTATAGGATTAATTTATGAGTGAGTAAAAGGAGGGTTAGAATGAGAATAAAATGTATATTTTAATTTTTTATTTACCTTTAATAAGTTTTATTATATGTTTTTTTGGAGGTAGAAAAATAGGTTATAATGGTTCTAAAATTATTTCTATATTTCTATTATTATTAACTGTAATTATTTCTTATTTAATTTTTTACGAAATAATTAATAAAGAATTAACAGTAATAGTAAATTTTTTTTATTGATTTAATTTAGGATTATTATCAACTTCTTTTAGTTTTCTTTATGATAAAATATCTTCATCTATGTTAATATTAATTGTTTCGATTTCATTATTAGTTCATATTTTTTCTATTTTTTATATGAAAGAAGACCCTCATTTACCTAGATTTATGTCTTATTTATCTTTATTTACTTTTTTTATGGTTATTTTGGTTATTTCTAATAATTTAATTCAATTATTTATTGGTTGAGAAGGGGTAGGATTATGTTCATATTTATTAATTAATTTTTGATACACAAGAATACAAGCTAATAAAGCAGCTATTAAAGCTGTTTTAATAAATAAAATAGGAGATATAGGATTATTATTATCTATAATATTTTTATGAAAAAATTCAGGATTAACTTTATATTCTTCATTATTTTCTTTATATACTATATTATACTTAGAATATTATTTAAATTTTATTAATTTACTTTTATTAATAGGGGTAATAGGAAAATCAGCTCAAATAGGTTTACATATGTGATTACCAGATGCAATGGAAGGACCAACACCTGTATCTGCTTTAATACATGCTGCAACTATGGTTACAGCAGGAGTTTTCTTAATTATTAGAGTATCACCTTTATTAGAAGAAACCCCACTAATATTACTATTTATAATATTATTAGGAAGTATTACAACTTTTGTAAGTGCTACTATTAGTTTAAGTCAAAATGATTTAAAAAAAGTTATAGCTTATTCAACATGTAGTCAATTAGGATATATGGTAATTATAAGTGGATTTTCATTTTATAATGTAAGTTTATTTCATCTTATAAATCATGGATTTTTTAAAGCTCTATTATTTTTAAGTGCTGGTTCAATAATTCATTCCTTTAATGATGAACAAGATTTTAGAAGATTAGGTAATATTAAGGAATTTAACCCGTTAACTTATATTTCTATAATAATTGGTTCTTTATCTTTAATGGGATTACCATTTTTAACAGGATTTTATTCTAAAGATTTATTATTAGAATTAATTTATCAAAAACACTATTTTACTTTTGCTTTATGGTTAGGTATTATTACTGCTTTCTTATCAGCATTATACTCTTTTAGACTTATTTATTACTCTTTTTTATCTTTTCCCCAATATAATAAAAAAAGCAACTCAAAAGAACATTGAGATATATTTTTATCTTTATTTATATTATTATTTTTAAGTATAATTATAGGTTTTATTTTACATTTTTATATACTTATTGATTATTTTCCTATAATTATTTTAAATTCCTATAAATTATTACCTTTAATAGTAAGTATATTAGGATCATTTATTTCAATTTATTTAGGATTATTATTAATTAAATGATGAAAAATTAATTTTAATAAAAAATTTATAATTATATATAGTTTTATTATAAAAATATGGTATTTTGATTCATTAATTAATTATTTTATAACTAAACCTGTATTAAATTATGGATTTAAAAAAACCTATAAAATAATAGATAGTCAATTATTAGAAGTAATAGGACCAGTTTATTTTACTAATAAATTTATTTATTTATTTAGTATTTTAAGTAATTACCATTTAGGAAAAATATCAAGCTATTTTTTTGGTTTTGTATTTTTTATTTTTATTTTTTTTCATATAATATCTTAATGAGAATAAGAAAAGATCATTCAATTTTATCACCTATCAATTCAGCTATTGTAGATTTACCAAGTCCAGTTAGTTTAAGTTATTTATGAAATTTTGGTTCATTACTAGGTTTATGTTTAATAGTACAAATATTAACTGGTATATTTTTAGCTATGCATTATTGTGCAGATGTAAGCTTAGCTTTTTCTTCAATACATCATATACTTAGAGATGTAAATTATGGATTTTATTTGAAATCTCTACACGCCAATGGAGCTTCTATATTTTTTACATGTGTATATATTCATATAGGAAGAGGTTTATATTATGGTAGTTATTTAAGACAACCTTTGTGAAATATAGGAGTAATACTAATATTAGTAATGATGATTACAGCTTTTATAGGTTATGTTTTACCATGAGGTCAAATGTCATTTTGAGGTGCTACAGTAATTACTAATTTTGTATCAGCTATACCTTATATTGGAATTGATGTTGTTCAATGAATATGAGGAGGTTTTAGTGTTGGTAACGCAACTTTAACACGTTTTTATAGTTTACATTATTTATTTCCATTTATATTAGTAGGTTTAGTTTTAATTCATATTATATTTCTACATGATACAGGGTCTAATACTCCCGTTGGATTAAATATAAATTCAGATAAAATTCCTTTTCATATTTATTTTACAATAAAAGATGTTTATGGTATAATTATTTTATTTATAGTTTTATTTAATTTAGTTTTTTATTCTCCTAACTTATTAGGAGACCCTGAAAATTTTATAAAAGCTAATTCATTAGTAACACCACTACATATAATGCCTGAATGGTATTTTTTATTTGCTTATGCTATATTAAGAGCTATACCTAATAAATTAGGGGGTGTATTATGTTTATTTCTTTCTATACTTATACTTTTTTTTATCCCTTTTATACATACTTCTTGGTTAAAGTCTTTATCTTTTAGGCCAATTGGAAAGTTATTATATTGATTTTTTATATCAAATTTTATATTATTAACTTGAATAGGATCAAAACCTGTTGAAGAACCTTTTATATTAATAGGACAGTTATCTAGTATATTTTATTTTGGTTATTTTTTATTATTTATACCTTTATCAGGGTTATTAGAAAATACTATATATATTTATAAATAGTATTAAATGAATAATTATATTATACGTTGAATTTTTTCTACAAATCATAAAGATATAGGAACTTTATATTTAGTATTTGGATTATTTTCAGGTATGATAGGAACCGCACTAAGTATGCTAATAAGATTAGAATTAGCAACACCTGGAAGTATGTTAGGAGATGATCATATATATAATGTTATAGTAACAGCACATGCTTTTGTTATGATTTTTTTTTTGGTTATGCCTGTATTAATAGGTGGATATGGTAATTGGTTTGTACCTTTATATATAGGATCTCCAGATATGGCATTTCCTAGATTAAATAATTTAAGTTTTTGATTATTACCACCTGCTTTATTTTTATTAATGGGTTCAGCTTTAATAGAACAAGGAGCTGGAACTGGTTGAACCGTTTATCCTCCATTATCAGGAATTCAAACTCATTCTGGAGGGTCAGTAGATATGGCTATATTCAGTTTACATTGTGCAGGTGCATCTTCTATTTTAGGTGCAATAAATTTTATAACTACCATATTTAATATGAGATCTCCAGGAATTACTATGGATAGATTACCTTTATTTGTATGGTCAGTTTTAGTTACTGCTTTTTTATTATTATTATCATTACCTGTATTAGCAGGAGCTATAACTATGTTATTAACTGATAGAAATTTTAATACTACTTTTTTTGACCCAGCAGGAGGAGGTGATCCTATATTATATCAACATTTATTTTGATTTTTTGGTCATCCTGAAGTTTATATACTTATTTTACCTGCTTTTGGTATAATTTCTCAAATAATACCTGTATTTTCAAAAAAAAACCAAGTATTTGGTTATTTAGGTATGATATATGCTCAATTAGCTATAGCTTTACTTGGTTTTATTGTATGAGCTCATCATATGTATACTGTTGGTATGGATGTAGATACTAGAGCTTATTTTACAGCAGCAACTATGATTATTGCTGTACCTACAGGAATAAAAATTTTTAGTTGATTAGCAACCATTTATGGTGGTAAATTATCTTTTAATACTCCTATGTTATGGGCTATAGGATTTTTATTTTTATTTACATTAGGGGGATTAACAGGAATAATTTTATCAAATGGTTCTTTAGATATAATATTACATGATACTTATTATGTAGTAGCACATTTCCATTATGTTTTAAGTTTAGGAGCTATATTCGGTGTATTTGCTGGATTTTATTACTGATTTGGTAAAATTACTGGTTATAATTATAATGATAACTATGGAAAAATACATTTTTGATTAACATTTATTGGTGTCAATTTAACATTTTTCCCCCAACATTTTTTAGGTTTAGCAGGAATGCCAAGAAGATATTCAGATTTTCCTGATGCTTTTACTACTTGAAATTTAATTAGTTCAATAGGTTCAATAATATCTATATTAGGGGTTGTTTTTTTTATTTATATCATTTATGATGCTTTTAATAGAGAAGAATTATTTATTTCTTGAAATAATAGTAACCAACTAAACTCTCTGGAATGAATATTCAATTCTCCACCTTCTTTACATACATATAATGAACAACCTATAATAATAGTTAAAATTAATTCTTTTGATTTTGGAGATTTAAATATTTAGAATACATATATACATGTTAATGAAAATGCACAAATGAGTAAAATATCAGGAAATTTAAAATTATATTTAAATAACCAAATACATTAAGTAAAAACCACATTTAGATGAAATAAAATAAATTAACAGCAGTAAATAATATTATACAATTAATAAAAGTTAGATATAGTTAATTTCTTTAATTATGTCCAATTACGTGCCAGCAGACGCGGTAACACGTAAATAATAAATATTTATATAAAAATAAATTATAAGTAATTAAATAAATTATAATATATAATAATAATTAATGATTTGGTTAAATAAACATTAATATAAAATCACATTATATAAAACAATCTAATTATAAAATGTTAATAATAAATAGGATTAGATACCCTAGTAAATTACATTAATAATATAAAAATTTGAATATTATACTTTAAAAAGTGAAAATCGAAAAATTTGGTTATTTATTTTCTAATTAGAGGAATATGTGATTTAATTGATAATCCGCAAAACACCTTACCTATTTTTGAATTAACAAGTACTGCATGGTCGTCATTTAATAATTTAATTAATTAAACCTAAAAGGTAAAAGTCAGATATTATGGTCTATATAAATAGGGTATCATGTATTACAATTATTATAATAAAATAATTATATAAATAAAATAAAATTGAAAAATAATTTTTAAGAGAATTTAATAGTAAATAGATAAATAATGATCTATTGAATAAGTTGAATAAAAATACATATTGCCCGTCGCCTTTATGTAACATAAAGTAAGTCGTAACATAGTGAGGGTAGGGGAACCTGTTCTTGATTAAGTATATTAATAATAAATATAGAGAGTAAAATGTAAATTAATACTAATTAAATAATAATTAATCATAAATGAATTAATAAAAAGAACTGAAACATCTTAGTAAATAATAAAGATAATTAGTAATGGAGAATGAATTTAAAAATATAATAATAATCTATATCATATCACTCATCTATAAAAAAAGTACTATAAAGGAAATATAATAATTTATTAATTAAAAAAATTAACATTTAATTACCTTTTGTATAATGGATTTATAAGAAAAATTAAAAATAATAGTAAAATTACAAACAATTTTTATTACCCGAAACCTTAGGATCTAGTTGTAATTATTTATTATGAAATAATTATTAAATGTAAAATTTTTAAAAAAATTACAATTAGCAATGAAAAATTAATCGACTAAGGATATAGCTGGTTATTTATGAAATTTATTAAAGTAAAATATTTTATTAAAATATAAAGATTTTTAGTTATAAGATTAAAAATTAAAAAAGAAAAAACTTTAATTGAAATTAAATAAATTTTATTTTAAAAATATAATATTAATTATTTAATATAAAAAACAAATAAGCTTAGAATCAGCTATAATTTAAAAAATACGTAATAGTTTATTTTAATAAAAAATTAATAATAAATAAAATAATTCAAATTTTTAAAATTCAAAAAAAAAAAGTAATAAATTATTCTATATAAATAGAAAAAATAATATAAATATCATTAAAAATAATTTATTTCTAAATTTTCTTATTTTATTTAATTAAGATAATTCATTTTTTCATTCTATAAGAAAAACTTTAATATTATTTATTAAAAAAATATATAGATTTTTATGTAAAACTAAATCAAGTAGAAATAAACAAAATATAACATTTTTTTTAATGAACTCGACAAAATAAATATCGACTGTTTACCAAAAACATAGCTAAAAAAAAAATTTTTGGTGTTACCTGCCCAGTGATTAAAATAATTATTATTGAAATAATATTAACTTATTAAACGGACGCAGTATCTTGACTGTAATAATGTAGCATAATAATTTGTCATTTAATTGATGAATAGTATGAATGGTAGAACGAATATTTCATTGTTTTAAAAAAAACATATATAAAATTTGAATAATAGTTAAGATACTATTTAAAATTGTAAGACGAAAAGACCCTATAGAGCTTAACTAAATATTTAATTACTATTAAATAAGTTAGTTTAGTTGGGGCGACTATCTTTTATTATAAACAAAGATAAACAAAATTAATAAAACAATTTATTGTATAATATATAACTTTAACAATTATAAAAATAGGTTATAATGACCCGTTATATTAAAATAATTTATATAACGATAAATAAATAAAAGCTACCTTAGGGATAACAGAATAATTTTAACTAAAAGATCATATTGAAGTTAATGTTTATCACCTCTATGTTGAATTAAGATACCCAAATAATGCAGAAATTATTAAAGGTAGGTCTGTTCGACCTTAAAAATCTTACATGATTTGAGTTCATTCCGTCGCAAGACAGGAAGGTTTCTATCTACAATTAATACAAAAAATATTTTAGTACGAAAGGAATTAATAATTTTAAAATCAATAAAAAATATTTTTAAAATAAACATAATTAACAAATTTTATGAGGGAAGGGAAAAAGGGTACAGTCGCAGTAGGGCTCTGGAGACGGAGGCCCGACTGCGATACCCAATAAGCCCCCCCC